GTTGCTGGCTAAGAACCGTCATTACCGGACTTTGTAAGATAAAGAGCTATGGAAATAAGTTTCCTTGTTTGGTTTCTTTTGATTCGGCTCTTGAACGATGGAACTGCTCTGGACATGACTTAAGAAGTATGGGGTAATTGGGCAGGAGGATATTTACCAAGCAAGTGGGGCCCCTTCTTTTTCTTTCATAGCTTGAGACAGGAGTTCGTTTCCAAGGGGCTGATCTCCCCTTTCTAGAAAAGGAATGGAGAGGTTACGCGGTAACTCGCTTGGCTTCATAAGCCGATCGATCAAGAACAAGCATTTCCGGACTAGATAAAGAATTTTGCACTAAAGCCCAAATAAGACGCCTTTATTGCCACATTAGGCCTTAATAGTTATCCTGGACTTAAAATAAGCTTATTAAACTAAACAGCGCTTTTGCGCAAATCGTTCCGGAACTCTGTCTTAATATCTGAGCTCTTGCGAGCCTAAGTGGCTATTGGAACTTCTGTAAGTGATTGGCTTGTCTCTGGATTTGTTAAATAATAAGACTCTCCTAGGTTTCCCCACGGATTTCCAAGCTATCCCGAGGGTGGCTGCCCTTGCCCTTGGCAAGCTTCAGTCATAGAAATGGTATTGAATAAAACCGGCTGAAAGCGGATTTCGTGACCTCGCGTGATCCGGGTATCGCGGATCGGATTTTGTCTCGGATAGGCTTTATTTCCAGCTAAATTGGCCCAAAGTGTCGAACACTAAGCAAGCAAAAGCTACCTTGGGGCACCACTTCTTTGAGTTTAATTACAGTTTTTCCGACTGTCCTATGTTTCATAGATTCCCAATCCCATTCCACAATCTACGCTACGGGTCAGGGAGGCTAACCGTATGAGGAGCCCTACCACTAGGACTTGTTCAAGCAACAAGTTGGTATGGCCCATTTCATACCTAATCCCATGGACATATCTGATCATTGAATGGGGGCCTCCACAGGGATAGATACCCGAGTTAGGTATCATACCGATCATTAGTACAACGACCTGTCATATCATATACCCCAGACGGCACAAGTCTATAGAGAAAGCTTTCTTCCACGACTTGGAGATTGGGGCGTCTTAGCAAGCCTGGCACAAGTCCTCATAGAATGACTTTGCCTATCTGAGATATCCTTTGATTCGCCTACTTCAATCAGATCTGGCAAAAGCAGCTACAAGATAGGAGGAGTTAGAAGGTTTGGGTTGATCAGAAGATTAGGAAGTCACTCACTTAGTGCTTATGCCAAGGTCTAGTACATATCTCTTATAATGGAACATGTAGGAATAGGCTTGGAGAGGGGCGAGCTTAAAAAGAAAGGAGTGCACGCGCTTCCTTAACTCATTCTAACATAGCTAACCGAAGGAGAGGATATTCAGTTGAAAGTGAAAGGTCGAGGAAACCGAGACCGAGGAAAGCTAGGAAGGCGAGGAACGAGAAACCAAGTAGTAGGCCGGAAGGTGGAAGCATTAAATAGAAAGAACTCCAGATGTGAGGCCCGAGGCTTCGCCGACTGAGAATATTCATTTTATTATTTATTAGTGCCATAGCTTCGCTCTGTTTAGAAAGAGCTGTATTGCTGTGAGGTTACATAGTATCTCGACTGATAAGGAGAGGAGCGTAGCAACTCGAACGTATGTGAAGAGGCTTCGCCGACTGAGAATATTGATGTTCTAATTCCCTTTCTTCGATTCTATGGCCGATCTTGTTTAATCCAAAGCTTGTGCAAGCGATCTCATAGGGTAGCTAGAGAAGAAGATTCCGTATCTCCATCCGAATCGGAAGGAACGGCAAATCAATTACGTCAGTCAAAGAAAGAAGCAAACTGACTGATGAACACCAACCGGTCTACCAGGATCCACCAGGATACCTAACCTAGAGAATTCACTCCCTGGATGTAAGTCCGTCAGTAAGTAGTGAAAGAAGAGTCCATCCCAGTAGTGGATCAATCGGTAGTTAAATAGTCCAAGGAGCTTTGGGCATTGCCGGTGTAGCTGTCAGCTTATCGTGCTTCGTTCTAGTTATGCAACTGTATATAGAAGCCCAGTCTACCGAAACTTTCTTTCTTCGCATTAATTAAGAAAGAGGAAAAAACAAACGTTTTAGCGCGTCTTTCGAGTAAGATTGCGGAGTTTTTTGCATAGTTAATGGTAACATCAAGAAAAGGTTGCTTGCTCCATTCGTTTGACTTCTTATTCGGGCTCTATACTACAACACACTACCTTTACAGCTCTTATGCGCCGTAGGGAAGTTGACTTGCCAAGCGTAGGTGTTATAGAAAAAGAAAGAGTAGATAAAGAAAGAAGACAGGTTGCCCTGTCAGTCTCGAGGTCGTCTTTCTTGCCTCACACAAGAGAAGCCTTCTTTATACAGACAGGAGTTAGATAAGCATGTAGCTTATGGCTTTATCCTATAGATATATATATAAAAAAGTAAAAGACTGAAAATGAGTATCCCTTCTCATGGCATCTCCTAGACCTATGACTCGATC